TTAAAAATAAGCTAAATAAAGCTTTTGGGCTCATACCTCAAATATAAAGGAAATCCTTTTTTTTAAAAATTAATAAAGTGCCTGATTAAAAGGATTATTCTGATAGGATAAATTATGTAAATTTTATTACCTTTATTATATTTTATAGAATTAAACTATATCTAATAACTTCAAAAATTATTGTGCATCTTACACTAAAATATAATTTTATAATATGAATAAATTCATTTTAGAATAATCTAATTCTTATTTTTTATTTTTTTATTATCTAATTCTAATAAAATATTTTTTTTATTTATTTTATTTTTTAGAACATTAATTTCTATTTCTTCTAGTTCATGATTAGGATGTTGAATTGGATTAGAAATTAACTTATTAAGATTTATTCCCCTTATTATTACCCCTAATAATCTCTTAAATTCAGAAGCTTCATTAAAATATTTTCTTACCCAATCAATTGCATCAATTAATTTTTTATTTTCAATTTTATTAAGATTATTTTTAATAAAAAATTTTTTTTTTAATAATTTTTTTTCTATTATTATTAATTCCTCCCTATTAATAAAAATAGGATCAATTCCTTTTCATTTTTGATTTCCTAATATTATAGAAGGTCTTTCCTGATTTAATTGTTTTATTTTAATAACATGACAAAAAATTACCCCTATAATTTTACTGTCTTATTATTTTAATTTAAATTTTTTATATTTTATTATAATTTTTAATGTTTTAATTGGAGCTATTGGTAGATTTAATCAAACTTCTTTACGTAAATTAATAGCTTTTTCTTCAATTAATAATCTAGGTTGAATAATTTCTTCTATTATTATTAGTGAAAATCTTTGAATAATTTATTTTATTTTTTATTCAATTTTCACATTTATTGTATGTTTTTTATTTTATATCATTAATATTTTTTTTATTAATCAATTATTTTTTTTTAATATAAATTTTTTAATTAAAATTTCAATAATAATCAATTTTCTTTCTTTAGGAGGTTTACCTCCATTCTTAGGATTTTTTCCTAAATGAATTATTATTAATTATCTTTTAAATAACAATTTTTTTATTATTTCTTTTGTATTTATTATATCAAGTTTAATTTTATTATTTGTTTATATTCGTATTATTTATTCTTCATTATTATTTTTTTCTTTTAAATTAAAATGATTTAAAATTTTTATTAAAAATAATTTTTTAATTTTTATTTATTTTTTTAATTTTATTTCTTTATTAGGTATAATTATTAGAACTTTTTTTTTTTAAGGTTTTAAGTTAAAAGTAAACTAATAATCTTCAAAATTATTTATAAAGAAATTTCTTTAAGCCTTAGTATTATTTTCTATTTACACCATAAAATTTGCAATTTTATATCATTATTGAATATAAGACTTATAATAAAAGAGATTATTTCTCGTTAATAAATTTACAATTTATCGCTTATAACTCAGCCATTTTATTTTGCGAAAATGACTTTTTTCTACAAATCATAAGGATATTGGAACTCTATATTTTATTTTTGGAATTTGAGCAGGAATAGTAGGAACTTCTTTAAGATTATTAATTCGAACTGAATTAGGAAATCCAGGTTCATTAATTGGTGATGATCAAATTTATAATACTATTGTAACTGCCCATGCTTTTATTATAATTTTTTTCATAGTAATACCTATTATAATTGGAGGATTTGGAAATTGATTAATTCCTTTAATATTAGGAGCCCCAGATATAGCTTTTCCTCGAATAAATAATATAAGATTTTGACTTCTGCCCCCATCATTAATCTTATTAATTTCAAGAAGAATTGTTGAAAATGGAGCAGGAACAGGATGAACAGTTTACCCCCCCCTTTCATCTAATATTGCTCATGGAGGATCCTCTGTTGATTTAGCTATTTTTTCCTTACATTTAGCTGGAATTTCATCAATTTTAGGAGCAATTAATTTTATTACAACTATCATTAATATACGAATTAATAATATATCTTTTGATCAAATACCTTTATTTGTTTGATCTGTAGGTATTACTGCCCTTCTTTTATTATTATCTTTACCTGTATTAGCTGGTGCTATTACTATACTTTTAACTGATCGTAATTTAAATACTTCATTTTTTGATCCTGCTGGAGGAGGAGATCCAATTTTATATCAACATTTATTTTGATTTTTTGGTCATCCAGAAGTTTATATTTTAATTTTACCAGGATTCGGAATAATTTCCCATATAATTTCTCAAGAAAGAGGTAAAAAAGAAACTTTTGGTTATTTAGGAATAATTTATGCTATAATAGCAATTGGACTTCTTGGATTTATTGTTTGAGCCCATCATATATTTACAGTAGGAATAGATATTGATACTCGAGCTTATTTTACATCAGCTACTATAATTATTGCTGTACCAACAGGAATTAAAATTTTTAGTTGATTAGCTACTCTTCATGGAACTCAAATTAATTATAGTCCTTCAATATTATGAAGATTAGGATTTATTTTTTTATTTACAGTAGGAGGTTTAACAGGAGTTATTTTAGCCAATTCTTCAATCGATATTACTCTTCATGACACTTATTATGTTGTAGCTCACTTCCATTATGTATTATCAATAGGAGCTGTATTTGCTATTTTTGGAGGATTTATTCACTGATATCCTTTATTTACAGGATTAACTATAAATCCTTATTTATTAAAAATTCAATTTATTTCAATATTTATTGGAGTTAATTTAACTTTTTTTCCTCAACATTTTCTAGGACTAGCTGGTATACCTCGTCGTTATTCAGATTATCCCGATAGATTTATCTCTTGAAATATTATTTCTTCTTTTGGTTCTTATATTTCTTTATTTTCAATAATTATAATAGTACTTATTATTTGAGAATCAATAATTAATCAACGATTTATTATTTTTTCTTTAAATATATCTTCATCCATTGAATGATATCAAAATTTACCGCCAGCTGAACATTCATATAATGAACTTCCTATTTTAAGTAATTTCTAATATGGCAGATTATATGTAATGGATTTAAATCCCATTTATAAAGGATTATCCTTTTTTTAGAATATGGCAACATGATCTAATATCAATTATCAAAATAGAGCCTCTCCATTAATAGAACAAATTATTTTTTTTCATGATCATACTTTAATTATTTTAATTATAATTACAATTTTAGTATCATATTTAATAATTAGCTTATTTTTCAATAAATATATTAATCGATTTTTATTAGAAGAACAAATAATTGAATTAATTTGAACTATTTTACCAGCAATTACTCTTATTTTTATCGCTTTACCATCTTTACGACTTTTATATTTATTAGATGAACTTAATAATCCTTTAATTACTCTAAAATCAATCGGACATCAATGATATTGAAGTTATGAATATTCAGATTTTAACAATGTTGAATTTGATTCATATATAATTCAATCAACTAATAACTTAAATAATTTTCGTCTATTAGATGTAGATAATCGAGTTATTTTACCAATAAATAATCAAATTCGTATTTTAATTACAGCTACTGATGTAATTCATTCCTGAACTATCCCATCTTTAGGAGTAAAAGTAGATGCTAATCCTGGTCGATTAAATCAAACAAGATTTTTTATTAATCGACCAGGAATTTTTTATGGGCAATGTTCTGAAATTTGTGGTGCTAATCACAGTTTTATACCTATTGTAATTGAAAGAATTTCAATTAAAAATTTCATTAATTGAATTAATAATTATTCATCATTAGATGACTGAAAGCAAGTATTGGTCTCTTAAACCATTTCATAGTAAATTAGCAATTACTTCTAATGAAAGAATTAGTTAATTTATAACATAAATATGTCAAATTTAAATTATTACTTTAGTAATATTCTTTTATTCCCCAAATAATACCTATTAATTGAATTTTTTCATTAATTTTTTTTATTAGAATTTTTATTATTTTTAATATTATAAATTATTTCATTTTTAATTATAAAAATATTAATTATATTAATAAAAATAAAAAATTATTAAAAAATAATTTTTATTGAAAATGATAAATAATTTATTTTCAATTTTTGATCCTTCAACTAACATTTTTAATTTATCAATTAACTGAATAAGAACTTTTATTGGTTTAATATTTATTCCTTATTCTTTTTGATTAATTCCTAATCGTCATTTTATTTTATGAAATTTTATTTCTTCTAAATTACACCAAGAATTTAAAATTCTTTTAGGACCTAATAGATATAATGGATCAACTTCTATTTTTATTTCATTATTTTTTTTTATTTTATTTAATAATTTTTTAGGATTATTTCCTTATATTTTTACAAGAACTAGTCATTTAAATATTTCCTTATCTATTTCATTAACTTTATGATTAAGATTTATAATTTATGGATGAATTAATAATACACAACATATATTTATTCATATAATTCCTCAAGGAACTCCAACTATTTTAATACCTTTTATAGTATTAATTGAAACAATTAGAAATATTATTCGTCCTGGAACTTTAGCTGTTCGACTTACAGCTAATATAATTGCTGGTCATTTATTATTAACTTTATTAAGTAATACAGGAACAAATATACCTAATTATTTATTATTTATTTTAATTATTATTCAAATTCTATTATTAATTTTAGAATCTGCAGTAGCAATTATTCAATCTTATGTTATCACTATTTTAAGTACTCTTTATTCTAGAGAAGTTAATTAATAAATGATAACCAATCATAATCATCCTTATCATTTAGTAGATTATAGTCCTTGACCTTTAACAGGAGCTATTGGGGTAATAACTTTAGTTACTGGCTTAGTAAAATGATTTCATAATTTTAATTTAAATTTAATTATTTTAGGATATATTATTATTTTATTAACAATATATCAATGATGACGAGATATTTGCCGAGAAGGTACATTACAAGGTAAACACACAATCCTAGTCACAAAAGGTCTTCGATGAGGTATAATTCTATTTATTATTTCAGAAATTTTCTTCTTTATTTCATTTTTTTGAGCATTTTTTCATAGAAGTCTTTCACCAAATATTGAAATCGGATCTATATGACCTCCTTTAAGAATTGTATCTTTTAATCCATTTCAAATTCCCTTATTAAATACTATTATTTTAATTACATCAGGTATTACAGTTACATGAACTCATCATGCTCTAATAGAAAATAATTTCACTCAAACATCACAAAGTTTATTAATTACTATTTTATTAGGTATTTACTTTACTATTCTTCAAGCTTATGAATATATTGAAGCTCCTTTTACAATTGCAGATAGAGTATATGGATCAACATTTTTTATAGCAACTGGATTCCATGGTCTTCATGTAATCATTGGAACTATTTTTCTTCTAACTTGTTTTATTCGACATTTAAATAATCATTTTTCTAACTCTCATCATTTTGGATTTGAAGCAGCTGCATGATATTGACATTTTGTAGATGTAGTATGACTTTTCTTATACATTTCTATTTATTGATGAGGAAATTAACTATTTATATAATATATTTAGTATATTTGACTTCCAATCAAAAAGTTTAATTTTTATTAATATAAATAATCATTTTAATAGTAATAATATCCTCCATTATAATTATTATTTCTAATATTTTTATAATAATTTCATTTATTATCTCAAAAAAATCTCTTCTTGACCGAGAAAAATGTTCACCTTTTGAATGTGGATTCGATCCTAAATCCTTATCTCGTATTCCATTTTCATTACATTTTTTTTTAATTACAGTAATTTTTTTAATTTTTGATGTAGAAATTGCATTAATTTTCCCCATAATTCCTACTTTTTTAAGAGTTAATTTTATTACTTGATTTAAAATTAATTTTTTTTTTATTATCATTTTATTATTAGGACTTTATCATGAATGAAATCAAAACATATTAAATTGAACAAACTAAGGATTATAGTTTATTTAAAACATTTGATTTGCATTCAAATAATATTGAATTATCAATTTATCTTAAATAAGAAGCAATTTGCATTTAATTTCGACTTAAAAGACAGAGTTAATAACTCCTTATTTATTAATTGAAACCAAATAGAGGTATATCACTGTTAATGATAAAATTGAATTAATTATTCCAATTAGAAATATATAATAATTAAGCTGCTAACTTAATTTTTAGTGAATAAAATCATTAATATTTCTATATATATATATATATATATTTATATAGTTTAATTAAAACTTTACATTTTCATTGTAAAAATAAAAAAATTTTTTTTTATAAATATTTAAAGATTATATTAATCACCCTAATATCTTCAATATTATACTCTTATTAAGCTATTTAAATAAATTATAATTAAAATAATAAAAATTATTATCCATAAAATAAATCTAAATAAATAAATTTTAAAATTATTTACTTGATAAATTATATTAATTAAAGAATAAAATTTAATAATTTTATATATTCCTTGTCCTCTATATATTTCTCTTCAACCTATATCAATATTTTTACTTAAAATTTGACCTAATTTTAAAAAATAATAATTTAAACCATAAGTTGATAAATTAGGTAAAAATCATATTAAAGTTAAAAATTCTCTTAAATTATAAAATATTAAAAATTTATTTAAAGAATAAATATTTATATTTCTAATTAATCAACCTATAAATATTCCCATAAAACTTACATAAATTACTATTATTTTTAAAGAAATAGGTAAATAAATTATATAAGGATAATAAAAAATTAATCAACTTAAAAATCTACCTGAAATTAATCTTATAAATAATAAAATAAATATACTTTTTAATATAATATAATCTTCATCATATAGATTATAAATAACTAATAAATTATAATCATTAATCATTAAATATATTAATAGTCGAATAGTATAAAATATTGTTAATCCAGTAGAAAAATAATATAAATAAAAAATTAATAAATTTAAATTACTTATTCTTACTATCTCTAAAATCATATCCTTAGAATAAAACCCAGCTAAAAAAGGAATTCCACATAAAGCTAAATTAGAAATATTTATACATAAAGAAGTTAAAGGAATATAAAATCTAATTCCCCCTATTATACGAATATCTTGATTATTATTTATTATATGAATAATTACCCCAGCACATATAAATAATAAAGCCTTAAATATAGCATGAGTTAATAAATGAAAAAAAGCTAAATCATAAAAACCTATTCTTAAAATTCTTATTATTAAACCTAATTGTCTCAATGTAGATAAAGCAATAATTTTTTTTAAATCAAATTCATAATTAGCACAAATACCAGCTATTATCATTGTTAATCCAGAAAATAATAATAAAAATTTAAAAAAAAATATTTCAACTAATACATTATTAAAACGAATTAATAAATAAACCCCAGCAGTTACTAAAGTAGAAGAATGAACTAAAGCAGAAACTGGAGTTGGAGCAGCTATTGCAGCAGGTAATCAAGAACTAAAAGGAATTTGAGCTCTTTTAGTCATAGCAGCAATAATTACTAATAATCTAATAATCTTTATAGAAAAATCATTTCCTATAAAATTTAAATAAAAAATATAATTTCAGCTTCCATAATTTAATATTCAAGAAACTAATATTAAAATTATAATATCTCCTACTCGATTAGATAAAACAGTTAATATACCAGCATTATAAGATTTTACATTTTGATAATAAATTACTAAACAATAAGAAACTAACCCTAAACCATCTCAACCTAAAAAAATTCTAATTATATTAGGTCTAATAATTAATAAAATTATAGAAAATACAAATAATAAAACTAAAATAATAAATCGATTCAAATTTAATTCAGATCTTATATAACTTTTTCTATAAAAAATAACTGATGAAGAAATTAAAGATACAAATATTATAAATAATAAAGATATCCAATCTAATAAAATAGAAAATACAATATTAACTGAATTAAAAGAAATAATTTCCCACTCTAAAATAATAATTATATTATTTATAATAAAATAAATTATTATAAAAAAATTTATTAATATAAAAAAAAATAAAAAAAAAAATCTAATAAAACAAATAGAAAACTTATTAATAACTTAAAATGAATTTTTGTCATATATTTGATTCCACAAATCAATATTTTAATTTTAAATTATTTAAGTAAAATCAAATTATTGTATAATCAATTTTTAAAATTAAAATATTTAAAGGTAATCAATGTAACAATAATAATAAGTATTCTCGAGAAGTACCTGTATAAAATCTATAAATTCCCATATTATATTTTCCATGTTGGGTATAAGAATATAAATATAGTCTATAACCAGCTCTAAAAAAAGAAATACATATTAATATAATTATTCTTAATCAAGATCATCTAACTAATCTATTAATTAATCTGATTTCACCTATTAAATTTAATGAAGGAGGTGCAGATATATTAGAAGATATTATTAAAAATCACCATAAACTTATTGAAGGTATAAAACTTATTATACCCTTATTAATAAATAATCTTCGACTATTTAATCGTTCATAATTTATATTAGATAAACAAAATATCCCAGAAGAACATAAACCATGACCAATTATTAAAATATAAGATCCTATGTAACCCCAATAATTTATTGTTATAATTCCCCCAATTACAATTCTTATATGAGCTACAGATGAATAGGCAATTAAAGATTTAATATCAATTTGACAAAAACATTTTAATCTAATATAAAAACCTCCAATTAATCTAATTACCACTCAAAAAAATCTTATTTTTAAATTAATTTTTTGTAAAATAATTATAATTCGTAAAAGACCATATCCCCCTAACTTTAATATAATAGCAGCTAAAATTATAGACCCAGAAATTGGAGCTTCTACATGAGCTTTAGGAAGTCATAAATGAACAAAATATATAGGTATTTTTACTAAAAAAGCAATAATTAAACTTAAATATAAAATTAATAAATTATAATCATAAAATTTTAAAAAATAAATTATTATATAATTTATATTTTTATAAACATAAAAAATTCCTAACAATAAAGGTAAAGAAGCAAATAAAGTGTAAAATAATAAATATATTCCTGCTTGAATTCGTTCAGGTTGATACCCTCAACCAATAATTAATATTAAAGTTGGAATTAATCTTCTTTCAAAAAATAAATAAAATAAAAATAAATTTATTATACTAAAAGTTAAATATAATATTAAAGTTAAAAAAATAATATTACATAAAAATAATCCAGAATAAAAATTATTTTTATATAATCTTTCACTTGCTATTACTATTAATCTTCTAATTCAAATTCTTAATAAAATTAAACCATAAGAAATCATATCATAACCTAGTATATATCCTAAATTACAAAAATTTATAATATTAATAGTAGAATTTATAAATATTAATATCATAAGTATCAATAATATTTGAACCAATCAAAATATATTTTTTTTGAAACATAAAGGAATTATGAAAATTAATATTAATAAAAATTTTATCATTAAATTAAATTAAAACTTTGAAAATAATCATTTCCATGAGTTCGAATTATAGACACTAAAATTGATAAACCTAATGCTCCTTCACAAACAGAAAATACTATAAACACTATTAATATATATAAATTATAATTAATTATTATTAAATATAATAATATTAAAAAAAAAATTCTTAATACTATAAATTCTAAACTTATTAATACAATTAATAAATGTTTATGTTTAGAAACAAAAATTATATTTCCAAATATGAATATAATAATAATAATTAATCTTATATTTAACATTTGTTTAAGTTTTTATAGTTTAATAAAAAACTTTGGTCTTGTAAATCAAAAATAAGAATTTTCTTTAAAAACTTCAAAGAAAAAGATTTTCTTTATCTATAATCTCCAAAATTATTATTTTTATAAACTATTCTTTGATATTTTAAAAATAATTTTATCTTTTTTAATAATTTTAACTTCAATTTTATTATATTTTATTAATCATCCCCTTGCAATAGGATTATTAATCTTAATTCAAACTTTTTTTACTTGTTTAATTTCAGGAATATTAATTAATACTTATTGATTCTCTTATATCTTATTTCTAATTTTTTTAGGAGGTTTATTAGTTTTATTTATTTATGTTTCAAGAGTAGCCTCAAATGAATTATTTAAAATACATCTTACTAGTAAATTTTTTATTATTTTTATTATAATTATCTTAATTTTTAGAATTTTATTTAAAAATAATTTAATTTGAATAAATTTTTCTTTTAATGATGAAATAATTAATTTTTTTAACTCAATTTTATTTTTTAATAATGAGTATAATTTTAATTTATCTAAATTATATAATAAACAAAATTATTTAATAATAATAATATTAATTATTTATTTATTTATTACTTTAATTGCAATTGTAAAAATTACAAATATTTTTTTTGGTCCATTACGATCATTTAATAACTAATGATAAACTTATATAAACCTATTCGTAAAACTCATCCAGTAATTAAAATTATTAATGGATCATTAATTGATTTACCCACCCCATCTAATATTTCATCATGATGAAATTTTGGTTCTTTATTAGCTTTATGTTTAATAATTCAAATTTTAACAGGATTATTTTTAACTATATATTATACAGCTAATATCGATTTAGCTTTTTTTAGAGTTAATTATATTTGTCGAAATGTTAATTATGGTTGATTAATTCGAACTTTACACGCTAATAGAGCATCTTTTTTTTTTATTTGTATTTATTTTCATATTGGACGAGGAATTTATTATGAATCTTTTAATTTAAAATTTACTTGAATAATTGGTGTTATTATTTTATTTATATTAATAGCTACAGCCTTTATAGGATATGTTTTACCTTGAGGACAAATATCATTTTGAGGAGCTACAGTAATTACTAATCTTTTATCTGCAATCCCATACTTAGGAACTATATTAGTTAATTGAATTTGAGGGGGATTTGCAGTCGACAATGCAACCTTAACTCGATTTTATACATTTCATTTTTTATTTCCTTTTATTATCTTAATATTAACCATAATTCATTTACTATTTCTTCATCAAACAGGATCTAACAACCCTTTAGGAATTAATAGAAACTTAGATAAAATCCCTTTCCATCCTTTTTTTACTTTTAAGGACCTAATTGGATTTATTATTTTAATTTCAATTTTAACTTTCCTTTCTCTAATTAATCCTTATTTATTAGGAGATCCTGATAATTTTATTCCAGCTAACCCATTAGTTACACCAATTCATATTCAACCAGAATGATATTTTTTATTTGCTTATGCTATTCTTCGATCTATCCCTAATAAATTAGGAGGTGTAATTGCTTTAGTAATATCTATTTTAATTTTAATTATTTTACCTTTTACATTTAATAAAAAAATTCAAGGAATTCAATTTTATCCTTTAAATCAAATTTTATTTTGATCTTTAATTACCACAATTATTCTATTAACTTGAATTGGAGCCCGATCTGTAGAAGATCCTTATATTATTACAGGTCAAATACTCACATTAATTTATTTTTCTTACTTTATTATTAACCCAATTTTAAATAAATTTTGAGATAAATTAATTTTTAATTCTTAATTAATGAGCTTGTAAAGCATTTGTTTTGAAAACTTAAGAAAGAATAAATATTCTATTAATTTATACTAAATTTATTTTATATATTAAAATTATTTTTAACCCTATAAAAAATAATAAATAATTTAAAGATAAAGGTAAATATCTTTTTCAACATAAATATATTAATTTATCATAACGATAACGAGGTAATGTCCCCCGAACTCAAATAAAAAAAAAAGATAAAAATACTAATTTCAAGTAAAATATTAAATTTAATTCATAACCCCCTATATAAATAATAACAAATAATAATCTTATAAATAAAATTCTTGAATATTCAGCTAAAAAAATTAAAGCAAATCCACCTCTTCTATATTCAATATTAAATCCTGAAACTAATTCTCTTTCCCCCTCAGCAAAATCAAATGGAGTACGATTAGTCTCTGCTATTAATGAAGATAAAAAACATATTCTTAAAGGAAATATTATTATTATTAATCAAATTAAATATTGATATTCACTAAATTTAAATATATTAAAATCTATAATTAAAATAATACTTGACATTAAAATTAAAGATAATCTTACTTCATAAGAAATTGTTTGAGCTACTGCTCGTAATCCACCTAATAAAGAATAATTTCTATTTGAAGATCATCCAGCAATTAATAAAGTATAAACTCCAATTCTAGTACAACATAAAAAAAATAACAATCCTAAATTAAAAATAACTATATTAAATCTATAAGGTAATACCATTCAAATTATTAAAGATAATATAAATCTTACAACTGGAGAAAAATAAAAAGAAAAATAATTTGAATAATTTAAATAAACTTGTTCCTTAGAAAATAATTTAATAGCATCACAAAAAGGTTGTAAAATACCTAAAATACCTATTTTATTAGGTCCTTTACGAATTTGAATATAACCTAAAACTTTACGTTCTAATAATGTAAGAAAAGCAACTCCAATTAATACCCCAATTAATAAAATTAAAATACCAATAAAAATATTATATAAATCTTGTATTATCATATACTACTTATATAATATAATTATATATTTATGACTTCTAAAATCATCACATTTCTCTGTCAAAATAGTATAATTATTTATTATTAATATTCATTAAATTTTAATTATTAAAAATATTTGATCCTTTCGTACTAAAATATTTTTTCCTATTAAAGATAGAAACCAACCTGGCTCACACCGGTTTGAACTCAGATCATGTAAGATTTTAATGATCGAACAGATCAAAATTTTAAACTTTTGCATTTAAATTTTATCTTAATCCAACATCGAGGTCGCAAACTTTTTTTTTTATTTGTACTAAAAAAAAATATTACGCTGTTATCCCTAAGGTAATTTTTTCTTTTAATCATAAAAATGGATCAATTATTCACTTATTTATGTTATTATAAAAAAAAAGTTATATTAATTTTTTTATCACCCCAATAAAATATTAATTTTATTTTTAATTTCTAATTAAATAAATAATCTTAAATAATCTTAATATTAAACTCTATAGGGTCTTCTCGTCTTTTAATTTTATTTTAGCTTTTTAACTAAAAAATTAAATTTTATTATTAAATTAGAGACAGTTTATATTTCATCAAATCTTTCATACAAGTCTTCAATTAAAAGACTATTGATTATGCTACCTTTGTACAGTCAATATACTGCAGCCCTTTAATATATTATCAGTGGGCAGATTAGACTTTAAATTATTATCTAAAAGACATGTTTTTGATAAACAAGTGAATATAAAATTTTGCCGAATTCCTTTAATTTAATTATAATTAATTAAATTACATTTTTATTTAATATACTAATTTTATCATTATTTCTAATTTTTTTTTTATTTTTATTATTATTTTATATAAAATTAAATTTTTAATTAAATTTTATTTTTAATAAAATTTTTTATAATAAATTATAATTTTTAAACAATATAAATTTTAAAATTTTTATTTAAATTTTATTTTATTATAAAATTTTATATTAAAGCTTATCCCTTAATATATTTAATTTTAAAATTTATTTTTTAATTATAATTAAAAAATAAATTTTTTAAATTTTAAATTAAATTTTTTTCTAAAATAACTAGATATATTTAAAAACGATTAACATTTCATTTCAAATTAATTATTTAAAATAATTTTTCTACATTAACTTTTATAATTAATTAACTCTTTTAAATTCGAGATTTTTTTTTAAAAAAAATATTTTTTAATAAACTCTGATACACAAGATACATTAAATAAAAATTACTTTTTAATTAACTTATTTTCAATTATTTCAAATTTCTTTCTCAATACTATTTAACTATAAAATAAATTATTTTTTTTTAAAAAAATACTTTAATACCCCCCAATATTAAAAATTCTTTTATTATTTTTATTTTATTAATTTTACCCCTCAAATTAATTAATTATTTTAATTTCTTTTCAATGTAAATGAAATACTTAACAAGCTCTAATTTGTTCATTCTAGAAACACTTTCCAGTACCTCTACTTTGTTACGACTTATTTCAACTTTAAAATGAAAGTGACGGGCAATATGTACATATTTTAATTTTTAATCATTTTAATAAACTAATTAAAATTACATTTAAATCCACCTTCAATTAAATCTTACAAAATTTTTTTCGTTTAAATAAATTTATTGTAATCCATCTTAAACTTAACTATAATCTGCATCTTGATCTGAATTAAATTTTATTTTAAATTTTTAAATATTATTTTTATTAAAAAATATTTTTTTAACAATGATATACAAAATTATAAATTAAGTAAATTTACTCGTGGATTATCAATTATTAGACAGATTCCTCTAAATGAACTAAAATACCGCCATATTATTTAAGTTTCAATAATATTTTATTTACTATTTTAGTATTTCTATTTAAATTTTTAATAATAGGGTATCTAATCCTAGTTTAAAATAAAATTTATTAAATCATAATTTTAATATAATTTTTAATTAAATTAAAATTTCACTTAATAATTTAATATTTAATTTAATTATTTATTATTTATTTATATACTGAAATAATTTAATTTAACTTTTGTTTAACCGCAACTGCTGGCACAAAATTAGTTATTAATTTAAATATTACTAAATCTTAATTTCTTAAATTTTTAATATTAATTACTGTAAATAACTTAAATTAATTATTATTAAAAAAATTAAAATCCTATACTAAAATTTACATGTAAAATAAATTTATAATAAATTATAAAAAATATAAAAAATTTATCTATTTAAACTATTTTTTACATAGATTTTTTTTTTTTTTTTTTTTATATTATATATTTAATAAACATTAATAAATTTTTATTATTTCTCTTATTTTTTTTCTAGTAATATTATTATAAAAATTAATTTAATTATAAATCAATTATAATTCTAATTAAATAAAAATATATTATAAATATATATATTAATTAAATAAAAATTAATATATATATATAAATATTAATTAATTAATTTTTTAATTAATTAATATAATTTTTATAATATAAATATTTAATATATATATATATATATACGCGTGTACGTATAAATATACATAAATTAACTATTAATTTTCTATTAAATTTTATTAAACCGTAATTAATAATTTTTATATAAATAATTAAA